CCTTTCGTTTTTCCCGTCCTTGCCTTTTATTCTATTCCTTTGTATTTGTATGCTTATTTTCTATAATTAGGAATGGTATACAAGTAATGAGTTTCAGACATCCCGCAAAATAAAAAATAGTATAAAAAAAAAACAAACAAAGAAAAGACTTATAGAATTTTTTGAATCATATATCATTCTATCAATCAACAAGAATTTGGCACTTTTTTTTAAGGAATCTCTAGATCTAGAAATTCATTTCGTACAACTGAACCTTTTCAAACTGTTTCTTTTTCAGAACCAAAAATATTTGTGCCAAAATCACAGATGCCAAGAATAACAGAAGGCCTTGGACTCGTAATGGATCTTGAAGCACTATTTCTGCGTCTCCCTGACCAAACCCTCCTACATTTGGATTACTTGTTAATGGTTGATCAAGCTTGATGGATTCACCTTCTGAAACAAGAAGTTCTGGTCCTGGAGGTATAATATCAACCACTTGACGTCCTTCTGATGCATCAACTATGGTTATTTCATATCCCCCCTTTTCTTTACGTGCTATTCTGCTTACTATACCAGCTGATGTAGCATTATAAACTGTATTGTTACTCTTACTACCATCAGGATAAATCTGACCCCTTCCTCTGTTCCCACCTACATATATGGGATATTTTAAGAAGTGAACGTCTTTTTTCGTAGCAGGGTCGGGGGAAAGAATAGGAAAGACGATTTCGCTATATTTCTGACCGGGAACAGGACCTATCACAAGAATATTTCTTTTATTAGGACGATAACACTGAAAAGAAAGATTGCCCATCTTTTCTTTCATTTCGGGAGAAATACGATCGGGGGGGGCTAATTCGAATCCCTCGGGTAAAATAAGAACAGCTCCTACATTCAAAGCTCCCTTTTTACCATTAGCAAGAACTTGTTTCAGTTGCATATCATAAGGAATTCGAACAACTGCTTCAAATACAGTATCAGGAAGTACAGCTTGCGGAACTTCAATATCCACGGGCTTATTAGCTAAATGGCAATTGGCACATACAATTCGCCCAGTTGCTTCTCGTGGATTTTCATAACCCTGCTGCGCAAAAATGGGATATGCATTTGAAATAGATGCTCGAGTTATTACATATATCATGATCGATACATAAATGGATCGAGTCATCTGTTCTTTTACCCAAGAAAAAGTCTTTCTATTTTGCATGGTCCAATCATTGATCCCCGGAATTTCTACAATAAATTTGATAGGTAGCTAGTAGAATTCCCTATCCACGAGTTTGCCATTGTATTGATTGTACTGAAAGAATTGTACTGGTGGAATATAGTATGAATACCTTGAATTGAAAAGGTAGAAGTATAAAGAATAAGTAAGATTAAAAATGATTTCTTTATACACGAAGAAAGATTCTGATTTGATTGATATCAAAAGATCTAATCAATTATTCATTCATTCATTGAATGATAAATTACTACAAGCGAAGGAGATACACGATTTAAAAAATGGAAGATCCAATATTTCACAATTGTATCTAGAATCACTGGAAAAGTGGAAACAAGACCAGATATAATCTGGTCATTCTGAGCCAATCCAAAATCGTTGTAGATCGAACCAATCATTAGTTCCCAACCATGGGTCGAGTGAAATCCGATCCATAAATCAGTAACTAAAAGAATCGAAAAAGCTTTGATTGTATCACTTAAGTTATAGAGAAATTCCTGAATCCAAGAATTTAGAATGAAAAGTTCTTCATTACCCAGAACAAAATAACCACTTAGAATAGCGAAACAGATTAGATTTGTAGATAAATGCAAAATGATATGGAAATGAGATTCATTGTGTCTTTGGACCAATTGTATTGTTTCCTTGTGCATTCCTATACGAAGGCTTTGCATATGTGTCTCCGAGTACTCCTTTATCATCTCGTCCAACAGGAATAGTTCTTCTAATTCCATAAATTTTTCTAGAACATTTTTCTCTTGAATATCATTCAAAAGGATTTCGGATTGCCTGGTATTCCACCAATGAATAACCCAAGTTTCTAGACATTTATTAAATGAGAGAGAAACCCACCAGGGCAAAAAGAGTATAGACACAAGATATGGGAGGGAAGCCAATGCTTTCTTTTTTTTCATTCTGTATCTGTGATGTGAATTGTTAATGAACCTGTTTCATTCGTCGATTCTATCTGAAATTTATATGAAGCACGAGTTATATAACAAGAGCCTATAACTCTAACAAGAATAAGGTATCGAACCTATGGATCTTTTCCTATTTTTGTTTTTGTGTAAGAATTGACTCTTTGGATCTAGAATAGAACATAGAAGAAGGCCCTTTTCGAATGAAAAAAAAAGAAGTAAATATTCTTTCCATATTCCAGAGATCCCGATTAGGCAAATTGTAACCGATTTCCTCTTCATTTATTCCTTTCCATGAAGACTCGAAAACCCATTTGAACTAACGAATAGAATTTGGATTTAAAGACGAACCCTACCGGATCCTTTCATTCTTTTATTTCTATTTCGAATTCGAAAGATTTCACTGTCTAACCGCAGCGCGGGGATAGGGTATCAATTCAAAGTCCTAAAAAGAGGAATTCTATTTTACGAAAACAAAAGACATGTTAGGATATTTGATGAATCTATACTTATTAGACCTTTTACTAGTATAAAGAGTAAAGCTGGACGCCATGTGTATGCGTATAAAAAATAGTTTTTGTGTACAAATAGTTTCTATTCTCCTTAATAGATTTTAAAATCTATTTTATTTGATTAGTTATATTAGATTTTATTAATATTGTTCCATATACTCCCTCCTGCTTTTGAGATGTATTAAGTTCCTTCTCTCATGCTGAGATTGATTCTTCAGTTCATTTCAAAATACTTCAATGGGTACGCGCAAGAAATAGGCCAATTCGGCAGCTTTTTGTTCAATTTCTCGTGGAGTCAAATTCTCATCAGTACGGGTCAAGGGAATGGCTCCTTGGCCCCTTATTTCCATATAAAGGACACGACGAGGAAAAAGACCCTCTCTCACCTCCATTCTGATTGATTGGATATCTTTCAGAAAGAAACGAAGGAAGATGCGACGATTTCTTCCAGGAAATCCCCAACGAAAAAGGGACATTATACCTTCTTTTCTATCGAATCGGTCATAACCACTACCTACATTCCATGAAATTGTGCACCACAAATAAGAACTAATGAATAGACCTGCGATCCCATAGAAAGACATCACGATCCCTTGTGGGAAAAAAGGAATTTGCTGAGACGGAAATACGGATATCAGATTTTTACCAAGATAACTGGAAGTTCCAACCACTAAGAATCCTAGTGAACCTAAAAAAAGGATACAGGCCCAGCAAAAATTACTTGTTTTTCGAGACCCCGTTATAAGTTCTATCCATATAAGTTCTGATCGCCAGTTCATACTATACTAGATCCAGTTGCATTCGATTGGAATTGAGAGAATAACCCAAATGGATTTGACTCGACTTTATTGCTTGATCCCGAAGTAACTTTCATCAACTAGCAGCATTCCGACGGGAACCATTAGGAATAATTGGTTAGATACATTGAGTTTCTATTTCAAATATTTTTCAAAAAAGATTTGCTGATCATTTTGAATTTAATCATTTAATTTATTAAGCTATAACCGCATATACATGCATTAATGCGTATATTATGCATCGGCATACATAACAAAACAACTCTTCCATTTGTTTTCGGAAAGGCCACATATCATATATCCTACCATATTACATGAAAAAAGCATCTGTATGATGATCCAGTGTTGAAAGAAATTGATGAGATTTGGTCCCATCATATTTAGACAATCTTATTTCTTTGGACATAAAGAGATAAAGAAGCCATTGCGATTGCCGGAAAGACTAGGCCCACTAAAGGAACAAAAATAGAGGGAAAGTTCAAATCTATCATAGAATGGGTACCTCGATTTCATATTTGTACCTATTATAATTATAAATTATAATTATAAAGATATCTTATGATAAGTCTATCTATTAGATAGAATATTAAGATAATCTTAATATGAAGTATTTAAGAATCAATAACGAATGTAGAACTAAATGAAGTGTACCTATTCCTCTTTCTACACGAATATGTATGAGAATCCGCTGGATTCTTCTTCTCCCATCCTTATCTTCATCGTCTTTCTATCTTTCCTTTCAAAAAACATTTTTTTTTGAAAGGAAAGATAGAAAGGAGTTTCTTATGAGTTCCCGACTTTAACCAATCTTATCCAACAAACAGGGATTTCTAGTGAAAAACGGGGATTCTCGGTAAATAGAAAGAACCTCTATATTCTTATTATTTGTTATTTGAATATTTCTATTTGATTTATTTGATTTGAAATTTCTTCTTTTTTACTATTTTCTTTTCATTTTTTCGATATCTTTTTTGAATCTTGATTCAAGGGAAGGAAACCATGTAGCTGAAATAACTCATTCAGAACACCTTTTAAAGGATTACGTGGTACGATTGGGTCGAATAAGCCCTTATGGAATAAATACTCAGCCACTTGTGAACCGTCGGGTACTGTCTTTTTCAATGTTTGTTCAATTACTCTTTTACCCGCAAACGCAATGTAGGCATTAGGTTCAGCAATAATGATATCTCCCAACATACCAAAACTTGCCGTAACTCCGCCAGTTGTAGGAGATGTAAGGATTGATACATAGAATAATTTTTTATTTGATTGATAATCATATGAAGCAGAAGATATTTTAGCCATTTGCATCAAGCTCAAACTCCCTTCTTGCATGCGTGCTCCTCCAGAAGCACACACAATAATGACAGGTAGAGATCGATTAGTAGCATACTCGATCAAACGGGTGATTTTCTCACCTACTACGGATCCCATACTACCTCCCATAAACTGAAAATCCATAACTCCAATTGCTATGGGAATACTATTTAGTTGACCTACGCCCGTTTGAACAGCTTCAGTTAAACCCGTTTTTCTTTGATAAAAAGAGATGCGATCTATATAAGGTTCCTCCTCTGAATGAAATTCAATGGGGTCCACAGAGACCATATCTTCATCCATAGGCTCCCAAGTGCCAGGATCAATAAAGAGTTCGATTCTGTCTGAACTACTCATTTTCAAATGATATCCGCAGTGTTCACAAATATTCATTTTTGAACTAAAAAATTTTTTATAATTTAATCCATAACAACTCTCACATTGAACCCATAACTGTTTGTATTTTGTATTTATATCGAAATCATTAGATATTTCTCTTATATTGAAATAACTGCTACTAGTTTTGATACTAGAATTTCCACTTTCAATACTACTTATACTTTCCGTACAAATGAAACTATAAATGTAACTGTCGATACCACTGTAAATGTCACTATTAAGACTGATTTCAAAACGAAGATAACTATCAATGCAACTATTAATGTGATTATTCCAATTAGATTGAGTATCATACATGGAATAATAATAGTAGTAATTACTACTATTAGACTCACTATTTAAATAACCAGGAAAAAGAATCTCTAGTTCACTCAAAAAAGAACTAGCATTGTCTATATCAAAAATCTGATTTTCAATATCAAAATATACAGAATAAGTGTCACCATTACTATTTCTAACTAAAAAAGTATGATCAGAGATCAAACTCCAAATATTCCTGCTATCAAATAAATAATTTAGATAATTAATATTACTAAAACTATAACTGTCCCAACTAGGAATCTTTTTCTCCGCATCATTTTTCATAGGCTCTTCACTTCCACTGGTATATCCAAGAGCATCAAGACTATCCATTGATTTACTTAGTCCACACCTATGTTCTAACTTCTTGTTAGACAACATCGAATTGAACCAACATTTTTCCATAGATTCTTTCTGCCCCCTATTTTATGAAAACCTAATACTAATAAATGAATAGTCATTCGATGAAGAAAAAATCATTTTACTCTTTCTTTTTTCTTTCTCATCAGAATTCAAATGAAGCATATAATCCAATCATTAAGATTGTTAATGAAAAACGAGCGAGTCTTGAAAAGAAAGGATTCTCCTTTTGAGGAATCCGGTGAATCATTTCAATATTATGATAGTGATTATGATAGAATCTTTTCCTCAAAAAAAGATATATAAAGACAGGTTTCTCTCATGTAAAACTTTCAATTCTCATCAAAAAGATACATAGTTGTTTCTTCCCATAAATTAAAAAGGAATTCTCGTCTCGTAGAATCTCGTGTCATATAGTCAAATAAGAAAATGAGTTTCTATTACAACAGGGAACGAAAAAGACAATATACAGGATAGGGGTAGAAGGGATCCTTCCCTTGGCTTGAATAAAATGATCCACCAATCCAATCCCGAGGATCCATAATTCAGCCTATGGCTCCAACAATAAATAATAGAATAGATAAGTTGTTTAGTCTTCCTTCGATTTTATCGTATTGTATATCGTAAGGTCTGTACATATAAAAGATATATGCAAATACACAAAGACCCTCATAGTTCATAGTATAGGATTAGTATAAGATGTTTATTCTTTATTCGGCCCAATCTTTCTTTTTTTGAGGAAAAGATTGGGCCAAGTTTCATTGCAATAAATTAGGAGAACAAACAGGAATTGCTGAATTATACGCGCTTATTTTGTCTCTTTATCTAGCTTATCCACTGGGTCGAAATCGAATGTGATCTCTTTCCATATTTCACAAGCAGCGGCTAGCTCAGGGCTCCATTTGCAAGCTTCACGAATAATATCATTACCTTCACGAGCAAGATCACGTCCCTCATTACGAGCTTGTACACATGCTTCTAAAGCCACCCGATTAGCTACTGCACCGGGTGCATTTCCCCAAGGGTGCCCTAAAGTTCCTCCACCGAACTGTAGTACGGAATCATCCCCAAAGATTTCGGTTAGGGCAGGCATATGCCAAACATGAATACCCCCTGAAGCCACGGGCAGAACACCTGGCATAGAGACCCAGTCTTGAGTGAAAAAAATACCACGACTTCGATCTTTTTCAATAAAATCATCACGTAATAAATCAACAAAACCCAAAGTCATCTCACGTTCCCCCTCCAGTTTACCCACTACTGTACCAGCGTGAATATGATCTCCACCAGACATACGTAATGCTTTAGCTAGTACACGAAAATGCATACCATGATTTTTCTGTCTATCGATAACTGCATGCATTGCGCGATGGATGTGAAGAAGTAGACCATTGTCGCGGCAATAATGAGCCAAGCTAGTATTTGCGGTGAACCCCCCAGTTAAGTAGTCATGCATTACGATAGGAACTCCCAATTCTCTGGCAAATACCGCTCTTTTGATCATTTCTTCACATGTACCCGCAGTTGCATTCAAGTAATGTCCTTTAATTTCACCCGTTTCGGCTTGGGCTTTATAAATTGCTTCGGCACAAAATAAGAAACGATCTCTCCAACGCATAAATGGTTGTGAATTTACGTTTTCATCATCCTTAGTAAAATCAAGTCCACCCCGTAGACATTCATAAACCGCTCTA